TCCTTCATGCTTATTATAACTAGTTATTTCGGTTTTCTACTAACGGCTTTAACTATAACTTCAGTTCTTTTTATTGGTCTGAGCAAGATACGACTTATTTGAAATTCATTGAAATGAACAATTCCTAAAAAGAAAAACAAATTCTTCTGCCGTATTCCATCTATTCTCCAGTTCCTTGCCGTAGCAATTTTCAATTTTTGGTTATTGAGATTTCTGGTCAATATGGATTAATATTTAAGGATAGATATTACCTCCCTTTTTAAACAAATCCCTTTTAAACAATAAACAAATTGAAATGATTGAAGTTTTTCTATTTGGAATCGTTTTAGGTCTAATTCCTATTACTTTGGCTGGATTATTTGTAACTGCTTATTTACAATACAGAAGGGGTGATCAGTTGGACCTTTGATTGATTATGATTAACGCCTTGTTTTTTTGACCTTCTCCCTTCTTTAATCCACAGGAGGTCAAATTCAAATTGCTGTTCAATTTTTTCTAGATAATTTTTGACCTAACAAAAGAAGAAGAGAATCACGCTCTGTAGGATTTGAACCTACGACATTGGGTTTTGGAGACCCACGTTCTGCCGAACTGAACTAAGAGCGTTTTCTTATCACAAAAAATAAGACTGTAAGGAAAAAGATTCTTTTTTTAACTCCAATACATCTTAAACGCCTATACTCTCATACATAATATGATAAAAATTAAAGATTAGGTATGTCCAATTTGAATTGATCTTAATTGATCCTTCGTTAGTGCTCAGGGGTGAAGTAATAGGTAGGGATGACAGGATTTGAACCCGTGACATTTTGTACCCAAAACAAACGCGCTACCAAGCTGCGCTACATCCCTTTCAATTGGTTTACAATGTCATTGTAGAGAATCCCTGTCTTGTTTTTCCACATACTTATTTCATTTTCTCTATTGATATACACAGCTTATCTTGCCATTTCGGCTTTTTGATTCATATCCATATCATATATTCATATCCATATCATATAAATAACAACAAACTTATCTATACTTATATATATAAATATATAAATATATAATATATGGAAATATGTATTATATGGAAATATGTATGGAAATATGAAAAAAAAAATAGAAAACCCACTCTAAATTTCATAAATACTCGGGGAGAAAGGGACATATTTGATTTTTTTTTTAATTAAGAAAAGAAGAATCTTATTTATCAAACCATTGTACATTTTAATTTGAATTAGGAATTTCGGATACAAACCAAATACGAGTGGCCGTTAACTACCTATATATCTGATCATATATGTATTAAATTCTGTATTACAATAAACATTATTTATTACACTAACGAAGGAGGATTTCAAATGCGAGATCTAAAAACATATCTATCCGTGGCACCAGTAATAAGTACTATATGGTTCGGTGTTTTAGCAGGTCTATTGATAGAGATCAATCGTTTTTTCCCGGATGCGTTGACATTCCCTTTTTTTTCATTTTAGTTATTAACGCCGGGGGGTGAAGAAGATTCGAGATATAATTAAATATCTGTGATTACTACCCCCCTTATTTTTAATTAGAATAAGTTAGAAAAGAGAAAAAGTGGATTCAAACTTAGCGAAACTCGGAACTCGAATCCAGTCGTCAAGTAAATTAACTCCAATTAAATTAAGAGAACGGAAGTGGAAATACGGTTAGGGCAACAATATCATACAAGATACTTAAATGAAATACTGTACTGTGATTTGACTCTTCAATTTCTACTCTAAATTCAATTTCTACTCTAAATACAGTTTAACACTTATTGTATTATTTTATTAAATTTTATTACTATATTCGTTGCACTATATTCGTTTCAACGAAATCCTTCATAATTTGCTTTCGAGTTAGCAACTTCTATTTTTTCCTTCCTTTCTTCTTGACTTCGGATCGGAAAATAGAAGAGTTGAGTGAATAAAAAACCCAAAGGAGGTTCATGGCCAAGGGTAAAGATGTCCGAGTAAGGGTTTTGTTGGAATGTACCCTTTGTGTTCCAACCAGTGGTAATAAGAAATCACCAGGAATTTCCAGATATATTACTCAAAAGAATCGACACAATACGCCCAGTCGATTAGAATTGAGAAAATTCTGTCCCTATTGTTACAAGCATACACTTCATGGGGAGATCAAGAAATAGATGGAACCGCTCACCTGCGGGTCACCTTTAGAAGGAAGATGAAAACGGACATACTAACATATAATATGTTAGGATATATATTCTATTTAAATATTAAATAGAATAAATATTAAATAGAAATAAACAAGTAAAATCCTATTTCTTAATTCTAAACATTATTTCTTAATTCTAAACATTATAATTTTTGATTTTTGATCCGAGCGAACGAAATAGGATTTTTTTGGAAATGGAAATGAAAAAGGAATAAACAAACCATGGATAAATCCAAGCGACTTTTTTTCAAGTCCAAGCGATCTTTTCGCCGGCGTTTGCCCCCTATCCAATCGGGGAATCGAATTAATTATCGAAACATGAGTTTAATTAGTCGATTTATTAGTGAACAAGGAAAAATATTGTCTAGACGGGTGAATAGATTGACTTTAAAACAACAACGATTAATTACTATTGCTATAAAACAAGCTCGTATTTTATCTTTGTTACCCTTTCTTAATAATGAAAAACAATTTGAAAAAAGCGAATTGGTTGTAAGAACTACTGGTCTTAGAATCAGAAAAAAATAGGCTTATTCTTCAATTGAATCAAAATTCTAATCCGAACTCAAAGATAGATTAATCGTTTTCTCGAAAAATTCAAAAATCCAGATTTGATTGTCGTGTCTTAAGAAAAAAAACGAATTGGGGAAGACGAATAAATCTTTTTTTTTATTGAATGTTTTTGCTCAGTTTGATTACTTGATCATATTATCATCATATTTTATTATACTAATTATATTCATTTTTATTCTACTTCCCTTTCCCCTTTCCCGGAATTCGTTCTCCAGGGAACCTCATGTAAAAAATTCGATTGGCTTATTTCCAATTTCCTTATTTTTATTGATTTTATTTAGAATGTCATTGGAAATCCTATAAAGACAATTTCTATTTAATAGAGCTATTTGTGCAAGTATTTTACGATTAAGAAGCAACTGTCTCTTGTACAGATTGTTTATTAATTTACTGTAACTATAGGATACATTATTCATGCGAATTACTGCATTTATTCGAGAAATCCACAAACGACGAAAATTTCTTTTTTGTCTATCTCTATCCTGCTGGGCCGAAACCAAAGCTCTTATTTTTTGTTGAATAATAGTTCGAGTAAGTTTTGAATGAGACCCGCGAAAGCTTGAGGCGAATAAACGAATTTTTGTTTTACGTCTCCGAGCTATATATCCTCGTCTAATTCTGGTCATTGAATAAAGGGAACTTTGATGAATAACTCATTTATTTCTTTTCTTTCAGTTATTCTTTTCTCCTTTTGTAGAAAAGCAAACCAGATTCGTCCAATGTATAAAACAATAATTCCAACGGCTTTTGCTACTATAACCTTCCCAACCCCGATTTGTTCTTTTTTTTTTCTAGGCATTTCGCCTAGAAAAAAAATTGTATTGATATTCAGTATCAAGCAAAAACATAATAAATAAAAACAAGTAGTAAATAGAAATGGATAAAGAAATAGTGGGTTCCATCGTTTCTATGGTTACTTCTTAAACGGTAAGGTCTTCTCTATACACCGGAGCCCCTTCCTTCATTTAATCAATGCTATTGTTAACTTGTACAGTTTACACTTTTTGGCTCTACCCATGAATTATCCAGTAATAGGTCGTTCACAACAATGAGATTATCTATACAGTAACGATATTTAATTATGAATATTAGTTGATTGGCTGACCTTGTTAGTCCGTTCTTGCAAGAAGAGTAGGGGCATAATTTTTTTGCCTGTTAATGTAAAAAGGATTTCCCCTGTTTAACGGATAATCATTTGATACCAATGGGGAATTCTTTCTCATTTTAAATTGAAAATTGCGATGATTGAATTTGCACCAATGCAATGGAAACCATAAATTTGATACACAATAGAAAGATATGATAGATCTTTTTTTAGATAGTGCAGGAGGTTCTTCTATTCTATCCTATTCATCCGTACTGATTGTGGATAGTGGAAAAATGGTTTTCTTTCTTTTTTCCCAGCCCACGATTTGAACGAGTCGCGCATACACCCTAGTACATGTTCCTCGGCGCTGAGGGCATCCCCCAAGAGCGGGGGATTGGGTGACATTTCTGATTGGCTGTCTTGTGTTCCTAATAAGTTGTTTAATAGTTGGCATTCTGAATCGTATGCATAATGGGTCGGTTTAGATCGATCCTAACCTCGGATGATTATGAATTATTTGTATATTCTATTAATATTAATAGAATATTAAACTCTGGTAAGAAAATCTCAAATCGTGATTTTGATTTACGCGAAATTCTTGCTATTTTTTATGCAACTGGTACAAGATCAACAATTCCATGAGCTTGGGCTTCTGTTGCTGACATAAAAACATCCCTTTCCATGTCTTCAGATACAACCCATAAGGGTTTGCCCGTTCTTTGTGCATAAACTCTTGTGAGGATTTCGCGCAGTTTCAGTAGTTCTTCCGCTTCCAGGACAAATTCTCCTATTTGTGCCTCATAAAAAGCAGCAATAGGTTGATGAATCATTACCCTGATGATATAAGATAAGAAATGGTTACTCCATCTCGTATGATAATGATAAGGTGAAGAGAGGGGATAAAGAATAATAAGACAAAAAAAAATAGAATTGAACAACCGTATAGACATTGTTTGCGTATTGCACACGGCTCCACAATAGAATTTACCCTTTCATCGAAGAAAGATATAGGGTCTATTAGTCCTAACTCGGTAAATGATCCAATAACCGCCCTTCCTTTAATAGGAGTTAAAATACTATGGTGGTTCGGTTGCTTTATTTCATCGGCGATTTAGCAATCCCAAAGTTTTTTTTTTTCAAATAAAAAAAAAAATAATAATGAAAAAAGAATATAATCTTGTTTTTTTCGTACTCTTTCATAATATAAATAATGTTAAAAGCCCTCTAGTGTAAAAACAAAAAAAAATTTGTGATGCTGAAATGGGCCCCCGATAGATAAGATAAAATCGGACTGTCCTTATATTTCTTTCATACTACTCTTTCGATACATAATCTAATGTTAAAAATAAAAACAAAAAAAAAATTCTTATATCGAATTCGAAATGCCGTGCTAGTATTACTTAATATTCATATTTCATACATATGGCGAAGACATAGTTTTCTTTTTTCGTTCAAATAAACGTTCAAATAAAAATTCATTGGCGCTAAGCGTGAGGGAATGCTAGACGTTTGGTAATTTTCCCGCCGACCAGGATAAAAGATCCCATTGAAGCGGCTAATCCCATGCACACGGTCTGTACATCCGGTTGCACAAATTGCATAGTATCATAAATAGCTACTCCAGGTATTACCCATCCGCCAGGAGAGTTTATAAACAGATACAAATCTTTGGTCTCACTTTCCATACTGAGATATACCATAAGAGCAATAAGTTGATTTGAGATCTCGCTATCAACATCTTGACCTAAAAAAAGTAATCTTTCTCGATAAAGTCGGTTGATTAGGATTAGGATAAAATTCTATCTAATCGGAACCCCACATGGACCTTTTGATGCATACGGTTCAACAAAAATAAAAAATAAAATCGCGAAAAAAGAATCAATGTGTAGATTCCAGCCTTCCTTTTTTGATAATGAGTCCTTTCTAGCTTTTTGAAGGGGATTTTCTTTCATTTTTCAAGAAAGATGAGTTTTGACCCGTTTGCCTATAACTATAAAAAGGAATTTATTAAACCTATCAAACTAACTTCTCATTGATGTATTTTTTCATCACAATCCAATTCAAATCACAATGTCATTTTCTTGTTCCTGAATGGGCTTTTTCAATTCTTTTACTTTTAGGTTTGTGCTCTACTCCGGGTAAAGATCTGCCTGATTTTTATTTGCATATATAGGGCAAATGCTCCCAATACCGCACCTTTTTGCTACAACTTCCGTTTTTTTTTTTTTTCAATTCCTTTCACGTTTTCCACCAAGTATTTAACGTATTCATCATATTATTCGATTGATTATTATTAGCAGTTTGAAATTACTCCTATTTATTATTTATAAATATCTATTTATCAATCAAATATGATAAAGGAGTAATCATAGCTAGATTATCAGTTGGTTTTTTTTTCTAAACGGAGCCTGGATAGTTTATTTTATTGGTCCAAACAAGCCAACCATAAATTATTCTAATTGATAATAGTAATTTAGATACCCCCCAAGGGATAGATCTAATTGCACTTCATTGTATTTCACGCTCCAAATTTTGGATAATTTAATCAAACTTTTGGGGGCAAAACAGAGGATATCCCAATCTGGAGAGAGAACGGGGAAATTCCATACGGTCCAATATATCTGACAAGTCGTACTATATGTCAATCCAAATTGAATCGTCCTCTCCAGGATTTCTAAAAGGGACTTTTGGAACACCAATAGGCATTAAATGAAAGAAAAAAATTAAGTACTCTAGGTTACTTTGATATGGATATGGATATGAAAATTTCACTTTGATGTTAAAAGTTAATAAGGAATTGAATGTCTTTATTATATTGGTCTTTATTTTATCTCATATTTTATTTTTATGCGTAGATTCGATAAGTTTATAAATAAAAAAGGGAAGATAAAATGAAAATGAATAAAGGAAAATTCTTACGAATAGGTCCTGAACAAATCTGTATGCATTCACTTATATAATAATATAAATAAAGGGGAATCAGCCCCCCCCATTGCGTATTGATACTTATCGGATATAGAATAGATTTGCTTCTCTTTGTTCTTACAAATAGGGTTGTTACATGATTACTAATTATTACTAAAAGAATCGAAAGAATATTAGTCTTTTCTCTGAGATAATTTACTGAAAAGGCGGGGTCCATAATATCGGTTTTTCCAATGCAATAAAGTTACATAGTGTCTATTTTTCGTTGATAAAGGGGTATTCTCATGGGTTTGCCTTGGTATCGTGTTCATACTGTCGTATTGAATGATCCCGGCCGTTTGCTGTCTGTTCATATAATGCATACAGCTTTGGTTGCTGGTTGGGCTGGTTCGATGGCTCTATATGAATTAGCGGTTTTTGATCCCTCTGACCCTGTTCTCGATCCGATGTGGAGACAAGGTATGTTCGTTATACCTTTCATGACTCGTTTAGGAATAACCAATTCATGGGGCGGTTGGAGTATCACAGGAGGAACTATAACGAATCCGGGTATTTGGAGTTATGAAGGTGTGGCTGGAGCGCATATTGTGTTTTCCGGCTTGTGCTTCTTGGCAGCTATCTGGCATTGGGTGTATTGGGATCTAGAAATATTTTGTGATGAACGTACAGGTAAACCTTCTTTGGATTTGCCCAAGATCTTTGGAATTCATTTATTTCTCTCAGGGGTGGCTTGTTTTGGGTTTGGCGCTTTTCATGTAACCGGATTGTATGGTCCTGGAATATGGGTGTCTGATCCTTATGGACTAACCGGAAAGGTACAATCTGTAAATCCAGCATGGGGTGTGGAAGGGTTTGACCCCTTTGTTCCAGGTGGAATAGCCTCTCATCATATTGCAGCGGGGACATTGGGTATATTAGCGGGCCTATTTCATCTTAGTGTCCGTCCGCCCCAACGCCTATATAAAGGATTACGTATGGGAAATATTGAAACCGTCCTTTCCAGTAGTATCGCTGCTGTCTTTTTTGCAGCTTTTGTTGTTGCTGGAACTATGTGGTATGGTTCAGCAACTACTCCCATTGAATTATTTGGTCCCACTCGTTATCAATGGGATCAAGGATACTTCCAGCAAGAAATATATCGAAGAGTTGGTGCTGGGCTAGCCGAAAATCAAAGTTTATCCGAAGCTTGGTCTAAAATTCCTGAAAAATTAGCTTTTTATGATTACATCGGTAATAATCCGGCAAAAGGTGGATTGTTCAGAGCAGGCTCAATGGACAACGGGGATGGAATAGCTGTTGGGTGGTTAGGACATCCTATCTTTAGAGATAAAGAAGGTCGTGAACTTTTTGTCCGTCGTATGCCTACGTTTTTTGAAACATTTCCAGTTGTTTTGGTAGACGGAGACGGAATTGTCAGAGCCGATGTTCCTTTTCGAAGGGCGGAATCGAAGTATAGTGTCGAACAAGTAGGTGTAACTGTTGAGTTCTATGGTGGTGAATTAAATGGAATCATTTATAGTGATCCTGCTACTGTGAAAAAATATGCTAGGCGCGCGCAATTGGGTGAAATTTTTGAATTAGATCGTGCGACTTTGAAATCCGATGGTGTTTTTCGTAGCAGTCCAAGGGGTTGGTTTACTTTTGGACATGCTTCGTTTGCTCTCCTCTTCTTCTTCGGACACATTTGGCATGGTGCTCGAACCTTGTTCAGAGATGTTTTTGCTGGTATTGATCCAGATTTAGATGCTCAAGTGGAATTTGGAGCATTCCAAAAACTTGGAGATCCAACTACAAGAAGACAAGTAGTCTAATAGAACATTGATCTTTTACTTTTCGCCTGTATTTTATATTTTATTTTTTTAATTTGACATAAGGTACTGGGGATAACTTGATTTGAATCGCTGCCCTTTCTTTGAATCTTTGAATCTTGCTCTTTATATATTTTCATTTTATACGGGAGACAATCTCAAATAAAAATAAACAGTTAATAAAAATAAACAGTTAAGGAAGCTATAATTGTAAACCACGATCGAATCTATGGAAGCATTGGTTTATACATTCCTTTTAGTCTCGACTCTAGGAATAATTTTTTTTGCGATCTTTTTCCGAGAACCGCCTAAAGTTCCAACTAAAAAGATGAAATGATTTTTCATTATCTTAATTGAAGTAATGAGCCTCCCAATCTCGGGAGGCTCATTACTTCAACTAGTCCCCGTGTTCCTCGAATGGATCTCTTAGTTGTTGAGAGGGTTGCCCAAAAGCGGTATATAAGGCATACCCAGTAAAACTTACAAGTAAACCAGATATAGAGATGGCGACTAGGGTTGCTGTTTCCATTATTATATAATTGAAATATATAATTTCAATTTCAAGACCCCAATGGATCTATGATAAGATCATTTATTTACAATGGAATGGTATACAAAGTCAACAGATCTTAATTAATACAAACTAGTATTTATGGCTACACAAAGTGTTGAAGGTAGTTCTAGATCTGGTCCAAGACGAACTGTTGTAGGGGATTTATTGAAACCATTAAATTCGGAATATGGTAAAGTAGCTCCTGGATGGGGAACTACCCCTTTGATGGGTGTTGCAATGGCTCTATTTGCGATATTCCTATCTATTATTTTGGAGATTTATAATTCTTCCGTTTTACTGGATGGGATTTCAATCAAGTAGATTTACAAGAACCATTAAGGTCTAGCTTTTCAATACAAAGTGAAGGGTTCGGACCTCAGATTTTTTTAGCCCATTCTCGTTCTCTTCTATTTTGGGAGTTTGATCGTGGAATTTCTTTCTTTCTGTATTTCTGGAATATGAGTGTGCGACTTGTTATAATGGATCCTATTGATAGTACAGAAAACAGTTCTGTCATCTTGATAGAGATGGTTTTTTATCTCGTCAGATGTTTATTCTAGTATCTGGAGCACGAAATATATAAAATAGATTACGAAGTATTAAAACTATGATTCATATTTAAGATTCAGATCCCGTGACCGGATTCCAAATAATTTCAAAGAGTTATAAGGTATAAATTGAAAAATTTTTCTTCTTTCAAACTTTTTGTCTATGCTTATTTTGATCAAAAGACAAACCTTTCTTTGGATTTTTAGTCATTATATTTAGTCATTGAATAAGTGATGATCCAAGGATTCTTACTCAGGGAATCTTTGGATTTAGTTTGAAGATTTTATTGAATCATCGTGGTTCTAGTATGAATCTGAG